TTTTCGCAAACATAAACATGATCATATATTACGTATGATACATGCTAATTGGAATTGATGAAGATTTGTTATTTTAAATATCTATTTGCTGAATATAATTCAGTTTTATGATTAATCTTACTTATTCAAAAAATTGGATTGGTTGATACGAATAGAGTTTCTATTACGATAAATTGACGAAACAATTGCTAATCCAATAGCTGCTTCAGCGGCTGCAATAGCTATAACAAAAATTGAGAAAATGTCTCCTATTAATTGGCGATTATCAAAAAAATCCGAAAATGTTACTAAATTTAGATTAACCGCATTCAGTATAAGTTCAAGACACATAAGGGCTCGAACCATATTTCGACTCGTGATCAATCCATAGATACCAATAGAAAATAAATAAGCACTTAAAATAAGTACATGTTCGAGCATCATTGACCAACCCCTTATCAATATTGATGCATTTCAAGATGAACAACAATTAAACCGATTTAATTGACTAGAATATAATAAGTACGGAGCTAACAAATGTGTAACAAAGACAAATAAATATATTTTATAGGGAGTAATAGATTGAAATAAAAACATTTTTTTTTATATGATATATGAACAATCTTCAAATAGAATTGAAACACAGAACAAAGTTTTATTTTGATTGATAATTTATTACTGACGAGCCACAGTAATTGCACCTATCAAAGCAACTAAAAGAATTATGGAAATAAGTTCAAATGGAAGAAAAAAATCTGTTGCTAAATGAATCCCAATTTGTTGACTATTACTTATCATCAAATCTTGCTCTATAATCTGATTTGATCTTGTAGTCCAAATAATACTATACCATGAAGTATCTGGAATAATAGTGATTAGTGAAACAAAAATACTTGTACAAACCATCGAAGTACCCCCATCCCCAACGGTCCAAAGAGTCAAATCTTTGTAAGATCCTGAACCATTCATAAACATCACAGCAAATATGATTAAAACATTTATAGCTCCTACGTAAATAAGGAGCTGTGCGGCAGCTACAAAATGGGAATTTGATGAAATATAGAATAAGGATATACAAACAAGAACTAATCCCAACGAAAATGCAGAATAAATTGGATTAGTAAGTAATATCACCCCCAGACCTCCTAATATAAGACCCAATCCCAGAAACACTAAAAGAAAATCATGTATTGGTCCAGGTAAATCCATTATATATGTAAACTAATAAATAAATCGAAAATCTTTCATGACCTTATTGACTTGACCAGGAAAATTACCCTATTTTTGGATGATACGTTTTTATGAATATATATATATTTAATATATATTTAATATAATTATAAATGCTAATAAATTAGAATGGATGTGAATTGATGTAGATCCAATAATTGGATCAATCTTATTCTTTAATCCAAAATGCTAAATCTGTATCTGTAAAAATAATTACGTATATATAACTAGATTTTTAATTAAAATGAAGCCTGGTTTCTTGCCAATCAATCAATAGTCGGTATTTTTATTGTCAAATTAATTATTGACTAAGGAAAAAGAAAACTCATTTTTTAGATCCAAAAAAATGGAACCTTAGTCATTTTGAATTGTTCTTGAATTATGAGGTTTATTCATTTTTTATTTGAGGTGAATTCAAAATTGTTCGAATTGTGTAATCGTCAATTACTGGCATTGGTAAACGACCCAAAGCTATTTGATTATAATTCAATTCGTGACGATCATAAGTTGAAAGCTCATATTCTTCGGTCATTGATAAACAATTTGTTGGGCAATACTCAACACAATTACCACAAAAGATACAGATTCCAAAATCGATACTGTAATTAAGCAATTGTTTCTTTCGAATATCCGTTTTAAATTTCCAATCAACAACAGGTAAATCTATAGGACATACACGAACACATACTTCACAAGCAATGCATTTATCAAATTCAAAGTGAATTCGACCGCGGAAACGCTCCGATGTGATCAATTTTTCATAAGGATATTGAATAGTTACAGGTAAACGATTTGTGTGGGATAAAGTAATCATGAAACTTTGACCAATGTACCTTGCAGCTCGTACTGTTTGTTGACCATAATTCATGAACCCGGTTACCATAGGGAACATATCGTGAATATCTATGAGTAATTTTTTTTCTTTCTCTTGTTTGATATAAGTCGCCAACAAAAAATAGTTTATTTACAGTGAAAGGAGTTGGGAAGAAGTTGTTAATAATAGATTACCTAGAGAAATAGGTAAAAGGAATTTCCATCCAAGATTTAATAATTGGTCCATTCTTAGCCTAGGTAAAGTCCATCTTGTTGTTATAGGAATGAACAAAAACAAATATGTTTTCACTAATGTAATAAAAAGACCAAGTATCGTTCCAAAAACCCCACTCGCTTTATTTATTTCAAAAAGTTGAGGAATAAATATGTACGGAATAGATAGATTCCACCCACCCAAATAAAGAACTGTTACAAAGAATGAAGAAACGAGTAGATTTAAATAGGAAGCAACATAAAATAAACCAAATTTTATACCTGAATATTCGGTTTGATAACCTGCTACTAACTCTTCCTCTGCTTCTGGTAAATCAAAAGGTAATCTCTCGCATTCTGCTAGGGAGGAAATTAGAAAAATGATAAACCCTATAGGTTGACGCCACAAATTCCACCCCCAAAAACCATATTTTGACTGCGCCTCAATTATATCAACTGTACTCGAACTGTTAGATAATCATAGTCGGTGATAACATCACTGTTCCCATCGCTATTACAGAACCGTACGTGAGATTTTCACCTCATACGGCTCCTCGAGAACCACAAATAAATCTAAGGACCGTATCAGCATTCTTTATCTTGATATGTTCTAGATAGAGTAAAAATCTATTGAAAGGTCCCCGAATTAGACCAATGGAATTCTGTCTACTATAAATACTAATTAAGTACTTCTGAATTGATCTCATCCTTTATTTTATTACTTTATTTATATTTAATTTTTTATTATTTTTGAATAATAATTTGAGTCATAATGAAATCCTTAAATAAAATACTCCTTAGTGTAAATATCCATAGATATTTCAACCCATAGTTTTGATTACGAAAAAGAATTAGACATTACATTAGTTCATCAATCATGAGAAGAATTCTGGCTCTCTATTCTATATAGATATATATTTATTCTTTTTTTTAGTTCCTACTCGTCTTTCTTAAAAGGGTATTGAAAAAGGTAAAGGATTATTTCGTTCCTAATAGTCATTTCTTTAATTGGTGGATAGGAGCATACTCTGGATCGGAATCATGGGGAGTACTACTTGATTATTTCTACCAACTTAAAGCCCCAATTAGTATTCCTTTTATGCAGAAATGTCCCTTTGGATAATTTACATAATCTCTATTACTAATCCTTTGTGTAATTTTGGTGTTTCTAACCATCCACTTATTTTTGCGGAATCACCCGCGTTATGGTAATACATGTATGTAAATCCATACAAACGATAGTAAACCATACAGTTGATCTTTTGAACCCGCTTCAAGCTATGATATGATGTCCAATCAACCAATCTTGGGGGAAACAGCCTTAATTTACTGCTTATATTTATTTTTGCTTAATCCTGGTACATAGGAAATGAGACTCGATCTTTTTACTGCGAACTTCTAAGCTGTTTTCTTTCACTCATATAACTATCTGATTTAGTTTGTCAACCCAAATGATAAACAAATAAATGAAGATATCTATTCAAACCTTTCCTCGAAATAAAGAAATAGGAAAAGTTTATGTCTCAACGAATCGCACGTAGAGATATTGATAATACACATAGAGTTAATGGTATTTCATAACTAATCGATTGAGCAGCAGCTCGTAACCCACCCAAAAAAGAATATTTATTATTTGATCCATATCCTGACATAAGTAGTCCAATGGGAGCAATACTTGAAATAGCGATCCATAAAAAAACACCGATATTGAGATCGGCTAGCACAAGGTGATAGCCAAAAGGAATTACCGAATAACTTAGTAGAATTGATATGACCGCTATGGATGGTCCGATACTGAATAAACTGGTATCTCCTCTAGATGGAATAATAGTTTCTTTTAAAAGTAGTTTTGTCCCATCTGCTAGCGCTTGGAGAATTCCAAAAGGGCCGGCGTATTCAGGTCCAATACGTTGTTGTATCCCTGCGGATATTTCTCTTTCTAACCATACAATTACTAGTACACTTATTGTAATTCCCAATACAAGAGTCAAGATAGGGATAAGCATCCATATAATACCACAGACCTCCTTTAAGGATTCCAATTTTGAAAACGAATTGATATCTTGTACTTCTGTTGTATCAATTATCATTTCAACGATCAACTTCTCCCATAATGATATCTATACTACCTAGTATCGTCATAATATCAGCCAATTTTATTCTTTTAACTAACTGAGGAATAATTTGCAAATTGATAAAACCGGGTGGTCGGATTTTCCATCGCCAAGGAAAAACACTTTGATCTCCTATCAAAAAAATTCCCAACTCGCCCTTTGGTGCTTCGACTCTCACATAAAGTTCCTGTTTCGATAATTCAAAAGTGGGTGAGGGTTTTTTACTAATGAATCTATATTCAAAATCATTCCATTCAGGATCGCTTACTCTATCAAAGCATCGGATTTCTAAATTCTCATAGGGCCCTCCTGGAATTCCTTCCAGAGCTTGTTGAATAATTTTTATAGATTCCGTCATTTCACTTATTCGTACTAAATAACGAGCTAATGAATCTCCTTCCTTTTGCCATTTTATTTCCCAATCAAATTCGTCATAACACTCATAATGATCAATTTTACGAAGATCCCATTGTATTCCGGAAGCTCGTAGCATTGGTCCTGATAACCCCCAATTTATTGCTTCCTCTCCATTAATAATGCCCACTCCCTCAATCCGTTCTAAAAAAATAGGATTTCGTGTAATAAGTTTTTGATATTCAAAAATCCTTGTTAAAAAATAATCACAGAAATCCAAACATTTATCTATCCAGCCATGAGGTAGATCAACAGCTACTCCTCCGATACGGAAATAATTATGCATCATTCTCATACCAGTGGCAGCTTCGAATAAATCATATACTAATTCTCTTTCTTTAAAAATATAGAAGAAAGGGGTTTGTGCACCAATATCTGCCATAAAGGGACCAAGCCATAATAAATGAGAAGCTATACGACTCAACTCCAACATAATTACTCTGATATAGCTGGCTCTCTTCGGTACTTGAATATTTCCTAATTGCTCTGGTGCATTTACGGTTATTGCTTCTGTGAACATAGTAGCTAAATAATCCCAACGTGTTACATAAGGCAGATACTGTATAATTGTTCGGTTTTCTGCAATTTTTTCCATCCCTCTGTGTAAATAACCCAATATTGGTTCACAGTCAATAACATCTTCACCATCTAGAGTAATGATGAGCCGAAGAACCCCATGCATGGATGGGTGATGAGGACCCATATTTACTATCATGAGGTCTTTTCTGGTAACTGGTACATTCATAGGTTTTTCCCCGATTCATTATTCATTCTTTCATGAATTACCGAAAACAAAAATAAATTTATTAAAATTCAAGATATAATAAATCAAATAATTAAGGTTCTTCAAATTCGTGAGTTTTGAGTTCCCGAATATCCAACCGACCAATTAATTCTTTATAACGTACTCTATTTTTCTTTGACAAATAAGCCAGCAATCGTTGACGTTTTCCCAGAATTTTACGTAGACCTCGCTGAGATAAATAGTCTTTTCTGTGCAATTCTAAATGTGAAGTAAGTCTTCGTATCTTATTGGTGAAACTGAAGACTTGAAATTCAACAGATCCCTGGTTTTTTTCTTTTTCTTCTTGCAAAAAAACTAAACCGAATGCATTTTTTACCATAAAACGAAAAATTATCCCCCTTTTTTATTTTCTTGTTTAAAGATCTAAATTTTACCGATCAGAAATACAAAATTATAATAATGCCAACCACTTTAATCGGATATACTTAATTAAATTTATAGACTCCTAATTTTATTTAATCGTTTTTGTTATCAAATAAAATGAGTCAATGATCAATCTAATTTTCAATTTAAGTCGTATAGAAAAGAACGGCACTTATAATCAAAGATAATAAGTTTTGAGCTGAAAATTTAAATAATTAAAATAAAAGGATTCCGTTGAGTTATTGATAGATCTAATGGATACGTCAACGTCATTGAATTAGTATCATGTATAAGAATGAAATGTACGATAGCAATGTGTATATGTGTGTATATGTGGTTGCTTTCATATATCAGATATGCCACATACATAGATAAAATCTATCACCTCCCTTCATTGTGGATACATATGTATCCTTACCATATTGAAATGGCTGCCATTAGTGGTATCAAACCAATAGCGATTCATACAAGCTAAATCTTCTAATTGATAAGTCGGCCAAAGAAATAATTTCAATTTTATTAATTTCTTTTTCTCTATCTCAAGATTTGTGCTTTTATCCAAAAATTGATCGGAGTTTTTTACGTTTTTCCAATCACAAAATGCTGGATTTCTATCGCGACCGTTCCCATTTCGGGAATCCAAACAAATTAGAATTCTAAACTCTTTACGGCGTCTAAGTGATAAAATATTTTCAGGAACGGGCAAAACATAATGATTTTTTTTTTTATTTTCAGTTATTTTTTGATGTCTTGCAATGGGTTTATCAACATATCTTTTTTCTTGGTTTACTTGATTAGCTTTGTCCTTACTCTTATGAACACATGAAATACTTATGGTTTGATACATAATAAATTTTCCATCCCTTGTAACAGACAGACGCACCGGTTCAATAATAAATAGACTCTTTCTCATTAATTCTGTAAGAGTTAAATCTTTCTGAATCAGCATTATATCCAGACTCATTTCTCCCCGTTGAATAGAGGATATAGCAATTTCTCTTGGGTTTATCAATCTAAGCAGGAAACAATATACCTTGATATTATTGAGCATTCTTTGATTTAAAGAATCATCCCATCTCAATTGAAAAAGCAAATATCTTTTAAGAAATAAATGGAGTTCGGCTTCTGTATTGCTTTGGTATTCTTTTTTCTTTCTACATTTTTTTATATCTGATCCCGCCCCATAATTTTCTTCAAGATCTTCTTCTTGAACTGATCCGCGATTCCTTCGGTTTTGCGCATCTGATCTAGGATTCGGATTCCCTCTAGTTGGAGATTCTTTTTCTTTTTTCTTTCCATTTTCGAATTCAAGTTCAAGAGAGTTTGTTTTATTCGATGAAAGAGCCTTTTTTGGATTTTCATTGATATTTTTAGTTGTACTAATATTTACATCTCCATTATTATGATTCAAATTCAAATTTAAAAGAAATAATTTGATGGGTATGAACCAGGGTTTCATTTGATATGAATTATAAAGGAGTGAAAATTCGGGGAAGAACCAAAGTTTAAGATTCGATATGGGACGATTTCGTATTTGTTCATTCATTCCCATCCAATCAAACCCCTTTTTATTGGAAGGCTTTATTTGTTGATGAATCATCAGACCTTTCTTCTCTATTTTTTTGTCATTAATAGTCTTTTTATTACTGTTGGTATTGATCCAGGTCTCAATATGGACCATATTTCTAAGACAAAAATGGATCATTTTCCAATCCCCATATTTTCTATCCGGATTTTTATCCATATCCATAATACCATTTTTTCCGAGATAATTATTGCTAAGAATATCTCCCATTCCATCAAACAATTCGTATTTCCGTGTGTTGTAATTACAAGAAATCCCTTGGTTATTGTTTACTTGTAATGGTGATACATAAATAGATGAGTTCTTCGTATCTTCATAAGATATAGATTTATATGATAAAAGATCATATCCATAGTCTTTTTTATTTGGTAATTTATAATAATTTTCTTTTTTATAATAAATTACTTGGTCTTTTTCATAAGAATACCGTTTGTTTAAATCTTTATTTTGGACCATCCAACCTTGATTAACTCTATTTCGCCATTTTCCTGACACTAATTTAGACCATCTAATCTTAGATAAATTATATTGATAATGACCCCTTAACCGTGTTTTCCATTGATTTATTCCAAAATTTGGAATTTTTTTATTTTGGAATTCGGAATACAATATTCCTTGGGCTCCAAAATAATCTTTTATTTCATTTGTAAGAAAAAAGGATGTTCCATTATATTGAAGGACAAATCGCAACTTATCCAAGTTAATAACTTGGGTTTGTGATAATTTGTAAAAGACATATGCTTGTGACAAAGAGGATAAGTTCTGTGAATTCTTACTAAGATTAGAAAGGGACTTTCTAAAGTTAATTGTATTTTTATTTGTTTTATCAATACCTCCTTGATTGGCTTTAATATTGGAAATGTATTTATCCATATATTTTTTTTTTGATTCAAGAAAAAGTGGTGTATTGATCTGAAGAATATTAATAATAAATAAGAAGATATATATATATAGCTTTTCAAAGAAAAATTTTATAAAAAAAATGTATTTACGGATTAATCGAATATTTCTTCGTTTAAACATCGGCCCGGAAGTTTTTGGAGATTCAAATCTTTCAGCATCATTACCTTTTTTGTTTTTCTTGTCTTTTAGGATTGTTCCTATTTGAGTTCTGATTCGATTTGTTCTATCAGTTAGATCTTTTATTTTTTTTTCTGTCAATGAATAATTTGTCCAATTGAGAGATTTAATTTGACTGGACGATTCATAAATCATATTATTACTGATTCTCAAATCTTTGTCTTTTTTAGTTTCATTCGATCCAGATACTTTCTTCAACCCCGAAAATAGAGTTGGCTTTATTTTGAATAGTTCTTTTATTATTCCTTGTATAAAGATAATGTTTTTTATAATCCATGTCTTTAGTTTTTTTGAGATTATTAGAACAAAATTTGTTCTTTCTAGTAGAACTAGAAAACAATTAGTTTTCCATTTCAGAATTTTTTTTCTTAGTTCTTTTAAAACAGAGTCAAAAAATGAAGATCTTTTTCGTGGAGAACCAAAAGGTAGTTCAGCTTCCATTCCCAAAACTGTTAAAAAACAAAAATCATCGTTTTTTTTATCTTTCTTTTTTTTTAGATAAGGGGAGGCTAGTTTAGATCTGTGCCAAGGTTTCAAACAGAAAGGAAATAATATTTTTATTTGAATACCGTCTATTAACCAGTTTTTTGGAAATTCTGTTTCTGATAATTGAACACCATTATAGGTGCATTTAACATGCATTTCCCTCTTCCAACCCTTTAAATCCTCGGACCACTCGGGAAATTGAAATAATAGCATACGACCCATATTTTTAGCTATTATCAATGACGGTAATATAATATATCTTCTAAGAATTGATTGTGTTATTAAGATTGAACCTCTTATTATTTGAGCAAATATAATACTATCCCAGGCTTCTGCTATTTCTATTCGTGCTTTATCTTCTAATCTGTCTGTCGCCCTTTTGTGCGCTTCTTTTTTCTCTTGTTCGTTTGGATCTTCTTCCACACAATCCGAATTTTTGAATTCTGTGTTTTTACCCATCCTATTTCTAAAAATTAATTTAAGAAGTTCGGAGATATCAAACAAAAAAAGAGGGGGATTGTCTATTCTGTCAAAAAAAAACGGGGAATGTACATTTGCTTGAAACAATTCCAAAATTGTTATTTTACGTCTTTGAGCACGCATAGATCCTTTTATTATGTCTCGACGAAAATCCGATTGTTGAGAATAATGTATTAAAGAGACTTCGTCTGTTTGATCAGGATTATTAGTACCTGGAGTAGTAGTATAAGTATCGGGATTCTGCTGATTATCAGTAAAAATGACTACACGTTTAGCTTTTCTTGAGCGAATCTGATGATCCTCCTCCGCGTCTTCTTCATTTTGTTTCTCTTGTTGTTCTAACTCGTCAATTAATTTGTATGAACATCGAGGTATTTTTTTACTTATTTCTTTTATTTCTAATTCAAGGATCTCGTGGATCTTATTTATCCAAAGAGT